AAGAATTATGTACAAAAAAATATGAAAACATCTTCTGGCGTCGAGGGAATTGCACGTATAGAGATTCAAAAACGAATCGACCTGATCCAAATCATAATCTATATGGGATTTCCAAAAATACTAATAGAAAGTCGACCCCGAGGAATCGAAGAATTACAGATGAATTTACAAAAAGAAATTAATTCTGTAAATCGAAAACTTAACATTGCTATCACACGAATTGAAAAACCTTATGGAAACCCTAATATTCTTGCAGAATTTATAGCTGGCCAATTAAAAAATAGAGTTTCTTTTCGCAAAGCAATGAAAAAGGCTATAGAATTAACTGAACAAGCGGATACAAAGGGAATTCAAGTGCAAATTGCAGGACGTATCGACGGAAAAGAAATTGCGCGTGTTGAATGGATCAGAGAAGGTAGGGTTCCACTACAAACCATTCGAGCTAAAATTGATTATTGTTCCTATACAGTTCGAACAATCTATGGGGTATTAGGCATCAAAATTTGGATATTTATAGACGGGGAATAATAAACCTGAATTTCCTTTTGCATTCTATCCAGCGATGGAACAAAAAAGAATAAATTCGTTTCTTCTTTTTCTTTTCTGTTCAATAAAAAATGAACAATTATAATTCTATAGGGTTTAATAAAAATTAAATGAATCTTTTAATAAAATTGCTATGCTTAGTGTGTGACTCGTTGGTTTTTTAGGGTTAGTATAAAAATAAGCCCCATAGTATAAACAAATAACTATAACTATAGAAGTAATAACCAACTCATCACTTCGTATTATCTGGATCCAAAGAACCAGTCAAGATATGATATATTGTTCATATTGTTGTAGCAACTGAAATCTTTTTTTATTAAAAAATTCTGCTTATAAGTCGTCAATCGAAATAAAAAAGAAAGGGTATGGATAAAAGGAAGGATGAGAGAAAGAAAGAAAAAGTATATTAATGATATATAATTCCAATATGTAAGGTCTATGAGTCATCTCAGAAAAAATCTGTGTAATAAAGCATCAATACAGATTCCTCATTAAACGGATCTGCTCATCGAACAAAAAATAAAGAGCTTCGAGCCAATAAAGACTAAGAATATTGACTCAAGAACTAATAGCTCCATTGTATAATTCAGACCTAATCATTAAGTAAGAAGCGATGGGAACGATGGAACCTGTGAATTCAAAAGATTCTAGTGAAAATTCATTCGAATGATTCATTGATCGGGATGGCGGAACCGGCCAGAGACCAATTCATCTATTCGGAAAAGTTATGAACTAATGATAGAACTGAAATAGAAATGGAAAGAGTAAATATTCGCCCGCGAAAACTTTATTTTCTTGGATTGCTAAATTTGGGTCAATCCAATACGATAAAGAATAAAACAAAAGAAAGATTCGTTTTAACATTCTAAAATAGATAAATATAAGAAAAAAGAGTTATTTTATATATTTAGTTATTAGTTATCTATACAAATACAAACAAGATATACAAATTTATATATAATAGATTTGATCTAGATTAAATGAAATCTATGATTCAGTATATTACTTACGTATATTACTTACTTAAATATATGTATATCTTAATTCAAATTATATTATATCTGAATTGAATTCAAAATCTTTAATTTGAATTGATTTTATTCGCGAGGAGCTGGATGAGAAGAAACTCTCACGTCCGGTTCTGTAGTAGAGATGGAATTCAAAACAAACCATCAACTATAACCCCAAAAGAACCAGATTCCGTAAACAACATAGAGGAAGAATGAAGGGAATATCCTCTCGAGGTAATACTATTTGTTTTGGTAAATACGCTCTTCAGGCACTTGAACCCGCTTGGATCACATCTAGACAAATAGAAGCAGGTCGACGAGCAATGACACGAAATGCACGTCGCGGTGGAAAAATATGGGTCCGTATATTTCCGGATAAACCGGTTACAGTAAGACCCGCAGAAACACGTATGGGTTCAGGTAAAGGCTCTCCCGAATATTGGGTAGCTGTTGTTAAACCAGGTCGAATCCTTTATGAAATGGGTGGAGTAACAGAAAATATAGCCAGAAGGGCTATTTCAATAGCAGCGTCCAAAATGCCTATACGAGCTCAATTCATCATTTCGGGATAAAAAAGAAATAGGCCTTAAAAATCGCGGGTGCAGGTTTCTTTTTTTTTTTTTTTTGACAAAAAATATTTCTTTTTTTTCTTCGACCTTTGTATTGTAAAAAACAGATAAAAAAATGATATGATTCAACCTCAGACCTATTTGAATGTAGCAGATAACAGCGGGGCTCGAAAATTGATGTGTATTCGAATCATAGGAGCTAGCAATCGTCGATATGCTCATATTGGTGACGTTATTGTTGCTGTGATCAAAGACGCAGTTCCAAACATGCCTCTAGAAAGATCAGAAGTGGTCAGAGCTGTAATTGTTCGTACTTGTAAAGAACTTAAACGTGACAACGGTATGATAATACGATATGATGACAATGCTGCAGTTGTGATTGATCAAGAAGGAAATCCAAAAGGAACTCGAGTTTTTGGTGCGATTGCCCGAGAATTGAGACAGTTCAATTTTACTAAAATAGTTTCATTAGCTCCCGAGGTATTATAAAATTAGACCGCGATATGCTTATAGTAGGGTATTTAAAAGAAATAGATTAAGATTAATTTAGTAGATTTTGTCTCACGTATATACCTTTCAAAATTAATATTCATAAACAAATACGTACATAAATAAATACGTAAAAAAAAAAAAAAAGAAAAACATGTTGATTATATCCAAATTTGGAGGCACCAATAATTTTAATTAATCATGGGTAGTGATACTATTGCTGACATAATAACCTCTATACGAAATGCCGATATGTATAGAAAAAGCGTGGTTCGAGTAGCATCGACTAATATCAGCCAAAGTATTGTTAAAATACTTTTACGAGAGGGTTTTATCGAAAACGTGAGAAAACATCGAGAAAACAACAAATATTTTTTGGTTTTAACTCTACGACATAAAAGGAATAGGAAAAGGACTTATAGAAATCTTTTAAATTTAAAACGAATCAGTCGGCCGGGTCTACGAATCTATTCTAACTATCAAAGAATTCCTAGAATTTTAGGTGGGATGGGGGTTGTAATTCTTTCTACCTCTCGCGGTATAATGACAGACCGAGAGGCTCGACTAGAAAGAATAGGCGGAGAAATTTTGTGTTATATATGGTAATCTTTCTAATATCCGAATTGAATATGAAACTTCTTATTTGTGAAAAAGAAAAGAGAAGAGGTGGGTTGTCTAATAGGGTTCTTCCTCCACAAGTTGATACTTCAAGGGGGTTTTACCTGGAATGAAAGAACAAAAATGGATTCATGAAGGTTTAATTACTGAATCGCTTCCCAACGGTATGTTCCGGGTTCGTTTAGATAATGAAGATCTGATTCTAGGTTATGTTTCAGGAAAGATCCGACGTAGTTTTATACGGATACTGCCAGGAGATAGAGTCAAAATTGAAGTAAGTCGTTATGATTCAAGCCGAGGTCGTATAATTTATCGACTCCGCAATAAAGATTCGAAAGATTAGGTGTTTTTTCAACGTCACTAGTTCGTTCGTAGGAATACGATTCAAAATCGAAAATTTCAAGAAACTTCTTTTCTTCGAAGAAGTGGATTCAAAATTAAAGTAAGGAGTGGCAAATATGAAAATAAGAGCTTCTGTTCGTAAAATTTGTGAAAAATGTCGACTAATCCGTCGTCGGGGACGAATTATAGTAATTTGTTCCAACCCAAGACATAAACAAAGACAAGGATAATCAGACTCAAAGACCCGATATACAAATAAGAAGGGGGATCTGTTTTGACATGAAATGGATATATCCATATATCTCTGACTCAAATTTATGAGATGATAAAATATGGCAAAAGCTATACCGAAAAAGGGTTCACGTGGACGTATTGGTTCACGTAAGAGTACACGTAAAATACCAAAGGGGGTTATTCATATTCAAGCAAGTTTCAATAATACCATTGTGACTGTTACAGATGTACGGGGGCGAGTGGTTTCTTGGTCCTCTGCCGGTACTTGTGGCTTCCGAGGTACAAGAAGAGGGACGCCATTTGCTGCTCAAACCGCAGCGGCAAATGCTATTCGTGCAGTAGTAGATCAAGGTATGCAACGAGCAGAAGTCATGATTAAAGGTCCCGGTCTCGGAAGAGACGCAGCATTACGAGCTATTCGCAGAAGTGGTATACTATTAACTTTCGTACGGGATGTAACCCCTATGCCACATAATGGCTGTAGACCCCCGAAAAAAAGACGTGTGTAGAAATAAAAATTGAAGGTATTTCAATAGCAAGAGAAACAAGAGAAATAAATGATTCAACGATCTGATCAAATAATATTATTATGGTTCGAGAGAAAATAACAGTATCTACTCGGACACTACAGTGGAAGTGTGTTGAATCAGCAGCAGACAGTAAGCGTCTTTTTTATGGGCGCTTTATTCTGTCTCCGCTTATGAAAGGTCAAGCAGACACAATAGGCATTGCGATGCGAAGAGCTTTGCTTGGAGAAATCGAAGGAACATGTATCACACGCGCAAAATCTGAGAAAATATCACACGAATATTCTACGATAATGGGTATTCAAGAATCAGTACATGAAATTTTAATGAATTTGAAAGAAATCGTATTGAGAAGTAATCTCTATGGAACTTGTGAGGCGTCTATTTGTGTCAGGGGCCCTGGATATGTAACTGCTCAAGATATAATATTACCGCCTTATGTAGAAATCGTCGATAATACACAGCATATAGCTAGTTTGACGGAACCCATTGAGTTGGTTATTGGATTACAAATAGAGAAGAATCGTGGATATCTTATAAAAGCGCCAAATACCTTTCAAGATGGAAGTTATCCTATAGATCCTGTATTCATGCCTGTTCGAAATGCGAATCATAGTATTCATTCTTATGAAAATGGTAACAAAGAGATACTATTTCTCGAAATA